ATTCAATAAGTTAATTGTATCCTGATGATGCCAAATGGATCAAAATATTATGAATAATAATAGATCTAATCTATCAAATCAATTAATTGTCGAGAATTTAATAGTATAACATAGGAAGACTTTTTATCCATACTAAATCAAAAATTCAATTTCTAATCCAATTCCAATATAGAATGCTATTGAATTTTTCGTCCTTTTCCATTCTTTCGTTTCTATAACCTACCTTCTTCGTTCTACTTACTTAATACAGACAATTAATTTAAGTATCCGACGAGGTATTCAGATGACCGGTATTCAATGGGTCAGGTCACACCTAAGACCCAAACAATATAAGTGAGATGGAAAAAGGACGGATTAAAAGATCTAATATTCCAACATATTTACTAAATAAGGGGTACCTTGCTTGGTCTTTTATTTATTATTTATAAATTTATAATAAATAAAATGAAATAATTTTAATTAAGATTATTATATACTAATGGATTTAATTAATATTAATTATTAATATAATTAATTAATATAATATCCTCTTCTCTTTCTTGGATTGGGTTTGAATGAGATAGATTTTTTTAATTAAAAATAGAGGATACACAAGTCGGAGTTGGAAAAGGGCTGGGCACTCTACTCCATTTCATTATTCAAGAACAATCAAAAAATAAAGTCAAATGAATAACGAATATGGTATCTCTAAAAATACTGACATAGAGTAATATAACCGATCGTACCAATCAATCTAGATATGTCTCTTCCTTATCAATCGGTACTATTCCGTAGTGAAAGAAATTAAAATTCCCGCATTTCTTTTGTCTGATGATAAATATAAAAATATTAATGTGAAACGAAAAAAAAAAAAAAAAAATAAGGATTCTTAGATCTTGCTCCCTGTCCCACTTTATCTGTAAAAAGTGGGAGATGAATTGATAAATTCATCGGATCCTAGTTCGGGACTGACGGGGCTCGAACCCGCAGCTTCCGCCTTGACAGGGCGGTGCTCTGACCGATTGAACTACAATCCCAGCGAGGTGTATGGCATACATATTCTTATGGTTTCATAAGAACATTCTATTCGTCTCGTCGTGTTGTAACAGAAACAAAAATGATATACTGATATCATATCCACATGGATATGAACTATAGCAATAATTACTAGTAATCGGTGGTTCTTTTTTTTTTTTTTATTGTCAAAAATGACTAATAAAAAAAAAAAAAAAATATATATGGATAGATCAAAAAAATGGTTGATCTTTATTTTGACGGATAGGGCATTTCTATTTCGGGAGGACAAATTAAACTGGTTAGATCAATGGAGCGGCGAATTTTTGGGCCGAGCTGGATTTGAACCAGCGTAGACATATTGCCAACGAATTTACAGTCCGCCCCCATTAACCGCTCGGGCATCGACCCAGGAAGAATTAATTCTAGGTTTAGTTATAATCCATGATTAACTTCCTTTCGTAGTACCCTACCCCCAGGGGAAGTCGAATCCCCGCTGCCTCCTTGAAAGAGAGATGTCCTGAACCGCTAGACGATGGGGGCAGATCCGCCCGACCATCAGCATACTATGCTGATAGTATGATAAGTTTTTTTGGAATTGTCAATATACAATATAATTATAATATATTATATAACTAGATCAAAAGAGTCTTTTCTACTTTGAAATTTTTAATATTAATATACAGAAATCTAGATAACTTTAATTTACAATACGGATTAATAGAGATATATATATTATTATGTATTATAATACAATGCATAGCATAGTATTATATAATATATATACAGATTAATTAAACAAAGTTATAGTAGTAGGATTTCCTTAGTTAGGGTAGTGCTTGATCCGACAGAAAAAAGGGATAAAAAGAATATTTAATAATATTTATTATAATATTAATTTTTTTTTTTATTAATTCAATTTTAACTAATTTCTTCGTTCATCGTTCAGATGAGATATGCCTATCACTATCTCATATTAAACCAAAAAATTCAAAAACGCTAGATATTTTTTTTTTTTTTTTTTATGGAATTTGGCTCGGGATATGAATCCCCCCATCACATGATTGAAGAAAATATCTTAACTCTATGTTGATAATGAGCTCTTATACATATATGTAGATATGTATATGTCTATTATATTATATTATATCTATTATATATGTAGTAAACTCATAATTTAATTAAAACTATTAAATTTTTTAAATTGAATAAACAGGCCCTTTTAACTCAGTGGTAGAGTAACGCCATGGTAAGGCGTAAGTCATCGGTTCAAATCCGATAAAGGGCTTTTTCATTAAACTCAAGTCTTAGTCTTCGTTTTACATTGTTAATAGTTCTAAAAAAAAAAAAGGGGTAATCACCAGTATAATGAATTCTAATTAGATTATGGGTCGTAGTTATAAAGTTGAAATTTATTCATTTTCATAATTGTGGAGAGTCCATTTTGTAGTGACATAGTGACCCTCTTTCTTCATGTCTCATTATTCATTTTGTCTTGACTTGATAC